ATTTAATATTATAATTATATTAAATATTATAAAATATTCTTTTTATCCCTTTTTTCTGTCGGATCAAGCACTACCCAATCCTACTACTATAACTTTGTTTCATTAATCTGTATATATATTATATAATACTATGCTATGCATTGTATTATAATACATAATAATATATATATCTATATTAATCTGTATTGTAAATTAAAGTTATCTAGATTTCTGTATATTAATGTTAAAAATTTCAAAGTAGAAAAGACTCTTTTGATCTAGTTATATAATATATTATAATTATATTGTATATTGACAATTCCAAAAAACTTATCATACTATCAGCATAGTATGCTGATGGTCGGGCGGATCTGCCCCCATCGTCTAGCGGTTCAGGACATCTCTCTTTCAAGGAGGCAGCGGGGATTCGACTTCCCCTGGGGGTAGGGTACTACGAAAGGAAGTTGATCATGGATTATAACTAAACCTAGAATTAATTCTTCCTGGGTCGATGCCCGAGCGGTTAATGGGGGCGGACTGTAAATTCGTTGGCAATATGTCTACGCTGGTTCAAATCCAGCTCGGCCCAATAATTCGCCGCTCCATTGAATACGATCTAACCAGTTTAATTTGTCCTCCAGAAATAGAAATGCCCTATCCGTCAAAATAAAGATCAACCATTTTTTTGATCTATCCATATTTTTTAATTAGTCATTTTTGACAATAAAAAAAAAGAACCACCGGTTACTAGTAATTATTGCTATAGTTCATATCCATGTGGATATGATATCAGTATATCATTTTTGTTTCTGTTACAACACGACGAGACGAATAGAATGTTCTTATGAAACCATAAGAATATGTATGTCATACACCTCGCTGGGATTGTAGTTCAATCGGTCAGAGCACCGCCCTGTCAAGGCGGAAGCTGCGGGTTCGAGCCCCGTCAGTCCCGAACTAGGATCCGATGAATTTATCAATTCATCTCCCACTTTTTACAGAAAAGTGGGACAGGGAGCAAGATCTAAGAATCCTTATTTTTTTTTTTTTTCGTTTCACATTGATATTTTGATATTTATCATCAGACAAAAGAAATGCGGGAATTTTCATTTCTTTCACTACGGAATAGTACCGATTGATAAGGAAGAGACATACCTAGATTGATTGGTACGATCGGTTATATTACTCTATGTCAGTATTTTAAGAGATACCATATTCGTTATTCATTTGACTTTATTTTTTGATTGTTCTTGAATAATGAAATGGAGTAGAGTGCCCATATTTTTACCAGGAGTACATACAAAAATTGTATTCCTTTGTTGTACAATATACAATGAACTTAACATAATTACCTCGGCGGAACAGAGCGCCTTTTTATTTTTAACTGCGCCCTTTTCCAATTCCAACTCCGACTTGTGTATCCTCTATATTTTAATTAAAAAAATCTATCTCATTCAAATCGCATGCTAATTTTTTTATGTATGTGTTCTCCCCCAATCCAAGAAAGAGAAGAGGATATTATATTAATTAATTATATTAATAATTAATATTAATTAAATCTATTAATTTATAATTTAAAATCATAAATTATATATAATATATAATAATCTTAATTAAAATTATTTAATTTTTTTTTTCATAAATAATAAATAAAAGACCAAGCAAGGTACCCCTTTTTAGTAAATCTGTTGGAATATTAGATCTTTTAATCCGTCCTTTTTCCATCTCACTTATATTGTTTGGGTCTTAGGTGTGACCTGACCCATTGAATACCGGTCATCTGATACCTCGTCGGATACTTAAATTAATTGTCTGTATTAAGTAAGTAGAACGAAGAAGGTAGGTTATAGAAAAGAAAGAATGGAAAAGGACGAAAAATTCAATAGCATTCAATATTGGAATTGGATTAGAAATTGAATTTTTTATTTAGTATGGATAAAAAGTCTTCCTATGTTATACTATTAAATTCTCGACAATTAATTGATTTGATAGATTAGATCTATTGTTATTCATAATATTTTGATCCATTTGGCATCATCAGGATACAATTAACTTATTGAATTTACAGGAATCAAATTTTTCATCTCTATGGGATTAGATCCCGAGTTATTGCGAAACAAAAAAAAATGAGATTATGGAAGTTAATATTCTCGCATTTATTGCTACTACACTGTTCATTCTAGTTCCTACCGCTTTTTTACTTATCATTTACGTAAAAACAGCCAGTCAAAATAATTAATTTTAATGAAACTAGAATTATTAGTTCTTGTCAATAATTGAAGAAATGATGAGATAGTGTGTAGAAATATAAATATAATATCTATAGTTTTTTCTACACACTATCCAATATTGTATACAGATATAATATAGGTTTATATAATATAAATCAATTTACAATTATGGTAGTGTCTCTAGAGTCCACTCCTCCCCCATACTACGAGCGAAAGGGAAAATGTAAAGACTACCATTAAAGCAGCCCAAGCGAGACTTACTATATCCATGTAAATTATGTCTCCTATCTCTATCAAGGAATGATTCCACTATGATTATTGATCAATAATCATAGTGGAATTAACGGCACAGAGTCAAAATGGGATTCTGATTTAAAACGATTGATGCTTCAAATCCAATGAAGCTAATCGTAGCAAATTCTATATTATTGTATTGGATTTTCGGTAGAAGCGAGCCGTAAGTACAAATACGATACATATACCCTTTCTTTCTTATATCAATATCAAAGGAGTCTTTCTAATAGTAAGATCTATTGTTTCTTTTGTTACCTTTTGTATAAGCAAAAGATATAAAAATATATAGAAAAATGTATATACTATTAAGACAGATTATTAGGATAGGACCTCCATTTCCTAATTTATTTAATTCATCCATTGAATTAAATAAATGGCCCGAACCCATTATTAAATTAATAAGTGAAGCAACCTTCACTTCATCCTATTGGATTGGTACGGTGGGGTCACACCCAAAATCCCCATGCTGAGAAAAATTTACAGTCTTTTCTAGAACTTACAGATTCTAAAAATTTTGTCAATCAGGCGACACCCAGATTTGAACTGGGGATAAAGGATTTGCAGTCCCCCGCCTTACCACTTGGCCATGTCGCCAAATCCGATCCAAAATTAGGAATAAAAATATTATCTATACTCCATTATTCTAGTACTAAATTTAGTAATTTTATTTTTATTTTTGAAAGAAAAAAAGGGGGTTTCCAGTCATAGATTGAAAAATTCAGGCAGTAACCATTTCATTTACCTAATTTATGTTGAATTAGTGAACTAAATTTGTATCTCAAAACATGTGTTTCCTTAATCGCATAAGAAAAGCAAATAACAAATCAGTATAAATTATTTTCAATCTTAATTTTGAATTATAACACCATATATGTGTATATGTAAACCCTAAAAAAGAAATTGTTACACAGAACAGAGGATCTCTCTCTTATTCTTATGCACATATTCCTATAAAGAATCAGCATATTTGAATTTTGAATTCTATATTAATTCTATTCTAATATATATATAGAATGGTAAAGGAAAAATGTTTTATTAATTCCTGTCGCAAATTTGAACTTGTGTCAAAAATAATCTTCATTCTTACGTCTCGTTTCCGTTCATACGTATGAAATAGAGATATGGAGTTGGTTAAAATTTCATGTGATTCAGTAAACAGAATATACATTCCATTATTGGCTCACTCTTCATCGAACTAACCTAACCATATAGGTCAATCTAGCAATAATGGAATTTTTTCGATTAAAGAGGAAAGTTAAGATGCTCCGGAATAAAAAAGAGGAAATGTCCACAATACCAGGATTTAATCAGATACAATTTGAGGGATTTTGTGGGTTCATTAATCGGGGCTTGGCGGAAGAATTTCATAAGTTTCCAAAAATTGAAGATACAGATCAAGAAATTGAATTTCAATTATTTGTGGAAAGATATCAATTGGTAGAACCCTTGATAAAAGAAAGAGATGCTGTATATGAATCACTCACATATTCTTCTGAATTATATGTACCCGCGGGATTAATTTGGAAAAGCGGTAGAGATATACAAGAACAAACTGTTTTTATTGGAAACATTCCTCTAATGAATTCCCTGGGCACCTCTATAGTAAATGGAATATACAGAATTGTAATCAATCAAATATTGCAAAGTCCCGGTATTTACTATCGTTCCGAATTGGATCATAACGGAATTTCTGTTTATACCAGTACTATAATATCAGATTGGGGAGGGAGATTAGAATTAGAAATTGATAGAAAAGCAAGGATATGGGCCCGCGTGAGTAGGAAACAAAAAATATCTATTCTAGTTCTATCATCGGCTATGGGTTCAAATCTAAAAGAAATTCTAGATAATGTTTGTTATCCCGAAATTTTCTTGTCTTTCCTGAATGATAAAGAGAAAAAAAAGATTGGGTCAAAAGAAAATGCAATTTTGGAGTTTTATCAACAATTCGCTTGTATAGGCGGGGATCCGGTATTTTCTGAGTCCTTATGTAAGGAATTACAAAAGAAATTTTTTCAACAAAGATGTGAATTAGGAAGGATTGGTCGACGAAATATGAACCGGAGACTAAATCTTGATATACCCCAAAACAATACATTTTTGTTACCACGGGATATATTGGCTGCTGCAGATCATTTGATCGGAATGAAATTTGGAATGGGCACACTTGACGATATGAATCACTTGAAAAATAAGCGTATTCGTTCTGTAGCAGATCTGTTACAGGATCAATTCGGATTAGCCCTTGTTCGTTTAGAAAATGCGGTTCGAGGAACTATATGTGGAGCAATCCGGCATAAAATGATACCGACTCCTCAAAATTTGGTAACTTCGACTTCATTAACAACCACTTATGAATCTTTTTTTGGCTTACATCCCTTATCTCAAGTTTTGGATCGAACTAATCCATTGACACAAATCGTTCATGGGCGAAAATTGAGTTATTTAGGTCCTGGAGGATTGACGGGGCGAACTGCTAGTTTTCGAATACGAGAT